TTTTGCTTCTCTATCCGAATTTTCGTTCTTTATCATAAAAGTTCTCCCCCGCCAATGAATGATAAGTGCCTAGGTGAAGTATAGTATAAGATAAGTCAGAAAAGTCTAAGTCTTATGAAAAAGAAAAAAAAGAAAATAAATATACCTCTACTCTTACTATAAGATAAAGACTCTTAAGATATAAGATCAGGCTTTTCACATGAATACTTAGTAGAACGACTAACGACGAGATTTATTATCGTTTCTCGCGTGTCTCACGAAAGTGAGAGTAGGTGCAAATTCTCCCAATTTGTGACCGACCATACGATCTGTGATATAAATAGGTAAATGTTCCTTTCCATTATGAATAGCGATTGTATGGCCAATCATTGTGGGTATAATGGTAGATGCCCGAGACCAAGTCACTATGATTTCTTTCTCCTCCCTCCTGTTGAGTTTTTCAATTCTTCCCGATAAATGATTAGCTACAAAAGGATTTTTTTTGAGTGAACGTGTCACGGCTGATTACTCCTTTTTTTACATTTTTGAAATTGGCATTCTATGTCCAATATCTCGATCTTAATCTGAAGTATAATGATGAATGGAAAAAAGAGAAAATCCTTTAGCTAGATAAGGGAAGGGGCGGATGTAGCCAAGTGGATCAAGGCAGTGGATTGTGAATCCACCATGCGCGGGTTCAATTCCCGTCGTTCGCCCATCATATTATTTCCAATTCCAAAAATTCGATTTTCAATGTTCCTATTTACGGCGACGAAGAATAAAACTATCACTATATTTGTTCCTTTTCCTACTTCTTCTTCCAAGCGCAGGATAACCCCAAGGGGTTGTGGGTTTTTTTCTACCAATTGGGGCTCTCCCTTCACCGCCCCCATGGGGATGGTCTACAGGGTTCATAACTACTCCTCTTACTACAGGACGCTTACCTAGCCAACACTTAGATCCGGCTCTACCCAAACTTTTTTGGTTCACCCCAACATTACCCACTTGTCCGACTGTTGCTAAGCAGTTTTTGGATATCAAACGGACCTCCCCAGATGGTAATCTTAATGTGGCCGATTTACCCTCTTTTGCAATCAGTTTCGCTACAGCGCCTGCTGCTCTAGCTAATTGTCCACCCTTTCCAAGTGTGATTTCTATGTTATGTATGGCCGTGCCTAAGGGCATATCGGTTGAAGTAGATTCTTCTTTTTTATCAATCAAAACCCCTTCCCAAACTGTACAAGCTTCTTCCAAAGCATACGGCTTTCTAGATGTATATGATGATATCTAGACAGATGGATTTGATATGAATCGTATGATGAAGTACCACATGAGTGGATATATAGGAATCCAAATCTGCCGAATCACTTATGTTATGATCTTCTACATCCTAGGTCTCCCCGTTCCGTCATCTGGCTTATGTTCTTCATGTAGCATTCAGACCGGATGACTCTATGAAATTACGTCGATACTTGCACATATTACGGGTAACGTAGGAGACATCTCTATTTTTCCCCGGGGGGTCTTTCTAATTATCACTGCTTAACTTTCAATTCGCCTCTGACCATCAAATGAAATGTGAATAACCCGTCCTCCTCTCTTGGCGCTTCCGGTTCTGTGCGCGCTTCAAACAATTTTGTCTTCTCCATATTACCATATCTCTAGAGTCAATAATTTTCTATGAGGAACTACTGAACTCAATCACTTGCTGCCGTTACTCAACAGTTTTCTGTTGAGGTCTATCCCGTAGAGGTACTCCAATTGGATCAGTGATCGATTTCTAGGTTTCGTCGTAAACCTAATTGGTTACTTCCAATTACGTAAATCAATAGTTCAAACCGCACTCAAAGGTAGGGCATTTCCCATTGATATAGGAACTTCTGTACCAGAAACAATGGTATCTCCAATTATAGCCCCTCTGGGATGTAAAATATATCTCTTCTCACCATCCCCATAGTGTATGAGACAAATGTATGCATTTCGATTAGGGTCATATTCTATGGTTACGATTCTACCAGATATCCCTTTTTCATTCCGTCGAAAGTCGATTTTACGGTATAGACGCTTATGACCTCCCCCTCTATGCCCTGCGGTAATGATCCCTCTGGCATTACGACCTTTACCACAACGATGCTGTCCATAGATCAAATTATTTCGTGGATTGGATTTCACTTGACTGTCTACGGCTCCATTGCGTGTGCTCGGGGTAGAAGTTTTGTATAAATGTATTGCCGTGTTATTAAGTCTTTTGCTTTAAGTTCTTTTCTCTATAAGAGGTGGAATAGAATAACCCGGTTGAAGCGTAATGATCATACGTCTGTAATGCATTGTATGTCCCATAATAGGTCCCATCCTTTTACCCTTTCCCGGGAGTCGATGACTATTCATAGCTCTTACCTTGACACCAAAGAAGAGTTCGACCCAATGCTTTATTTCTGTCCTAGTTGATCCTGATTCGACATTAGAAGTATATTGATTGTTCCCCAATAACCGAATACTTTTTTCTGTAAATACTGCATATTTGATTCCATCCATAAATCCATTTTCTTCCCTATGAGTTCCAGTATCGATAAGAATTCTAGTTCTTACTGTTCATATGTTATGGTATGAATATACCATACCAATTCGCTATGTATGGATGATGAGATTCCATTGATACAGAGCCAATTCCAATAGACTTATTGAATGTTCCCATTGGCGTGCATCCAGCAGGAATTGAACCTACGAATTTGCCAATTATGAGTTGGGCGCTTTAACCATTCAGCCATGGATGCTTAACAGGGATCATCGTACATCGTGAATAACCAAATTCCAATTGAAATGAAATCTTTAGGAGGAATCAATGAAACGACATCAATTCAAATCCTGGATATTCGAATTGAGAGAGATATTGAGAGAGATCAAGAATTCTCACTATTTCTTAGATTCA